TGGCTATAATTGAAAAAGTCTTATCAATAAAATTTCCATTTATCCGCGATCTAGGCATAGGTAGCAATCCACTCTATAATTATTCTCATCACCTCTCGTGGTAAACCGATCCCACAAAGAAAAGAATTGTACAGTACGAAATAACATAAAAAAAGATTCATTAAGAAAAAAGATATGGGACCTGTATTTATATTTATTCAAATTGTTCTTTTTTGACAGGAATCAAAAAAAACAAAGAAATAAATCTTGGAGTACGCTTCGATTTCATCCTAATGTAAATGGAGTAGTATACCAACAAAAGAAAGTATTCAATTTCATTTAAGTTACAGATTATAATAACGAAAAATTTTTTATTGAATTCTCATCCAATCCAAAGAAGAAAAAAAGGATCGAATAACCATTCTACGATGAAAAAACCCGCCTGTTTTATTTTGTATGCATAGGAGGTATACACTATACAATCAACTATATATAATATATATATATTTTTTGAATATTTGTAATAGATCTGCAGGGTAGGGTTTGTTGTTGAGAGAGAACTATAAAACTGGACTGGAACGGAATTTGAGAATTCTTAAGATATGGAATCATAGTCTAAATAGAATCGGGATCTAAAGAGATCCATTAACCGAAGTGCAAAAATAGACCTATGAATCAGCTGATTCGTTATAATTTAGTGATTGCCTCCGGTACCGTTATAAAATAACAGAAAAAGAGGCGGAGGCTGGTTTGGTTTTGCAAACATGAATAGAATCTTTCTAACAGTTTTTTTATTTTCTATTTATCCGCATAACCTCAAAAGAAAGAAATTTCTTTGACTTTGATGAAAATTTATCTATTTTTCTAGTTAGAATTATAATTGATTGGTCGTTCCTATCCAAAAATCTACTAGTACCGGATCATTATGTAGGAGAGATGGCCGAGTGGTTGAAGGCGTAGCATTGGAACTGCTATGTAGGCTTTTGTTTACCGAGGGTTCGAATCCCTCTCTTTCCGTACCTTCATCTAATTCACGGATCTTACTAACCAAAAGAGTAAACTAGCACTATATAAAATTATATTCCAACACAACCACAACAGTTAGACCTTTCTTTGATATATAATTTTTATTCCTAATTGCTGTGGCATGGAAAATACTGAAAGGAAAAGAGTAGACAAGGAATTAAAACCTATCTCTCGTTATATGATACCTAAATGGGAGAAAAATCCGGATCAAACCCTTATTTATCTTAACCTTAGATTAATTTACTTCGACGAAAGGGATCAAAATTGTCCGAACCCTTGTGATTTTTTTTATTTTCGTTAGGTTCAGGTCTGGCGCGAATAATATTCTACGACTAGCAATTCATTTATTTTCAAACCGACCCATTTACTATCTATTATTTGATTGACTAATCCTTTATATTGGAATGGTTGAAGAGTCAAATGTTTTGGCATTTCGTCCTGAGAGGATGAATCGAAAGAATTTTGAATCAGAGCTCTAGAGTTTTGTTCATCCCTCGCCGTAATAATATCTCGGGGTTTGCAGCGATAACTTGGTATATCTACTATACGACCATTGACTAAAATATGTCTATGGTTAACTAATTGACGGGCTCCAGGAATAGTCGGAGCCATACCCAATCGAAAAAGGATGTTATCCAAGCGCATTTCAAGTAATTGGAGTAAAACCTGACCTGTTGACCCCTTGGCTTTACCGGCGATACGAACGTATTTAAGTAATTGTCGTTCTGTAAGACCATAATGAAAACGCAACTTTTGTTTTTCTTCTAGACGAATACGATATTGAGATTTTTTACCGGAACGTGCTTGGTTTCTAAGATCACTTCCGGCTCTAGGCCTTTTATTAGTTAGTCCCGGTAAAGCCCCCAGGCGGCGTATTTTTTTGAAACGAGGTCCCCGGTAACGCGACATAAAGACTCCTTATTCTTATTTATATTTCTTATTTATATTGAATTCTTATTGATGAAATTTCATTTTACAGAATAAACCTAAACTAAAACTGAACTAAATAATAAATGAAGCGAAGTTTACGGAAGTAGTGTACTTGTACTCTAAATACTCTAAAGAATAATTAGATGAATAAATATCCAGACCTTTATATTCTATATAAAATATATTCTATATAAAGATTCTATATAGATAAAAAATAGAAAAAGGGATTCTTTTCATGGCATATTCCTATAAGATAAAGATAAAAAGATATTTTTCACAATATTCTTTGATTTCGGGTTTCAAAAGGGCATTCTCAATCATGTAAAAACTAGAAGAAAATAAATAGAGAAAGCCGGCTATCGGAATCGAACCGATGACCATCGCATTACAAATGCGATGCTCTAACCTCTGAGCTAAGCAGGCTCACATAAGATAAATTCTACTGCATAGGGATTGTCATCTTAGCTATTAATTAATATACTTATTGGCATTCTTAGCGATTCCTATTAGCTAGTCATAATCATAATGAATATGACTATAGAAAAAATAAAATATAGAATTGAAA